GTTTTGTTCAATAAATTTACCTATATTTTTGTTTGTCCACTACTTAAACATGACATGATAAATAGGAAAAAGGTTATGATAAAAAAATGGAACCTAAGAATAGTAGTTGTTGACAAATAGGATCAACAATCCTATTTAATTCGACACAAGAAGGGGTTGTGTAAAATCCCTTTTCTTGTGTCAAAGACTAGGATACGCAGAACCCCCCCTAAACCCTTTGTTCCTTTCATTTATGCTTTAGTTTATATTCTCCACTTATTTATCTTTTGTTTTGATGTTATTCAAATATAAAACTAAGGATTCATCCTATATCACTTCGATTTGAATTGAAAAAACAAATAAAAGATAAGGAAAATTAAATAGTCTTCTTCACAATATACACATCACAACCAGTATAAGTAATTCCCGAAATCCGAAAAAAGAAACAAAAAAATTTGATCATACACAATTACATAATATAATTGCCAACAAAAGTCTATTTCTTTTTATAGTTTGATGTTGAAAACTCCGTGGATCTAGAAATTCATTTCGGACAATTGAACCTTCTCAAATTGTTTCTTTTTAAGAACCAAAAAGATTTGTGCCAAAATAACAGATGCCAAGAAGAGCAAAAGGCCTTGGACACGTAATGGATCTTGAAGTACTACTTCTGCATCCCCCTGACCAAATCCGCCCACATTGGGATTACTCGTTAATGGTTGATCAAGTTTGATGGATTCGCCCTCAGAAACAAGAAGTTCTGGCCCTGGGGGGATAATATCAACCACTTGACGCCCATCCGATGCCCCAACTATGGTTATTTCGTATCCCCCCTTTTCTTTTCGTATAATTTTGTTTACTATACCCGCTGCTGTAGCATTATAAACATTATTATTACTCTTGCTCCCGTCGGGATAAATCTGACCCCTCCCTCTGTTCCCGCCTACATATATGGGATATTTTAAAAAATGAGCATCTTTCTTAGTAGCGGGGTCCGGGGAAAGAATAGGAAAAGTGATTTCACTATATTTCTGACCAGGAACAGGACCTATCACAAGAATATTTTTTTTAGTGGGGCGGTAACTTTGAAAAGACAGATTTCCTATCTTTTCTTTAATCTCGGGTGAAATACGATCGGGCGGGGCTAGTTCAAACCCCTCGGGTAAAATAAGAACAGCCCCCACATTCAAAGCTCCTTTTTTACCATTAGCAAGAACTTGTTTCACTTGCAGATCATAGGGAATTCGAACAACTGCTTCAAATACAGTATCCGGAAGTACCGCTTGTGGAACCTCGATATCCACGGGTTTATTAGCTAAATGGCAATTGGCACATACAATACGGCCCGTTGCTTCTCGTGGATTTTCATAACCCTGCTGTGCAAAAATGGGATAGGCGTTTGAAACGGGTGCCTGGGTTATTATATATATCATGAGCGATAGGGAAATGGATCGAGTAATCTCTTTCTTTATCGACGAAAAGGTTTTTTTAGTTTGCATGGTCCAATCATTGATCCCGAAAATTTCTACAATAAAAGTAGGTAGGTCGCTAGTATAGTTCCCTATCTATAATTTTGATATTTACCGAAATAGTTTTTATGAAATATTGGAGAAATCCCTTTACTGGATAGAAAGAATAGGTACAATTTTGAGTGTTTTGTTTATGTACAAAGTAACAAATATTATAATTGGGCCGTTCAATCATTTTTTAGTCATTCATTGAATGATAAATCACTACAAGTGAAGGAGATACACGATTTAAATAACGAAAGATCCAATATTTAAAAATTGTATCTAAAATGACTGGAAAAGTAGAAACAAGACCGGATATAATTTGATCATTATGAACAAATCCAAAATCTTTGTAGACAGAGCCAATCATTAATTCCCAACCGTGGGGAGAATGGAATCCTATACATAAATCAGTTAATAAAAGAATACAAAAAGCCTTTATTGTGTCGCTTAAGTTATATAGGAATTCTTGAACCCAAGAGTTAAGAATAACAAGCTCTTCATTACCTAGAATAGAATAACCGCTTAGAATAACGAAACAGATTGTATTTGTCGAGAAGTGTAAAATTGTATGGATACGATCCTCATTGTGCATCTTGATCAATTGGGTCATTTCTTTGTAGATTTCGACGCGAAGCTTTTGTAAATGCGTTTCTGGGTATTCCTTTATCATTTCCTCCAAACGAAGGAGTTCCTCTAAGTCTATGAATTTTTTTAGAATACTCTTTTCTTGAATATCATTCAAAAAAATTTCGGATTGCCTAATATTCCACCAATTAGTAATCCAAGATTCCAGACTTTTTTTAAATGAGAGAGAGATCCACCAAGGCAAAAATACTATAAATGCAAGATATAGAAGGGAAATTAATACTTTCTTTTTTACCATTTTTTCGTCTGTGAATTTGTGAAATTTTAATGAACTCACCCCTGCGTCGACTCTATATGATACTAATATTTCTATCAAGCATAAGTTATATCCCAACCCAAGCCGTCGAGTCCATTAATATATTTCGAGGTTTTTCTTTGTGATGCAGCAGAGTGGTTAGGTTAGTCCTTGAATCTAGAAAGAATACAGAAATAGAATAAGAAAGAGCTCACTTCAAATTAATATTAGTTGGATTTCGAGACGAAAGAACTCCCGCTCTATTAAATTAAATATAAAATAAAAAAAAAAAAAAAAATTATGGACACAAAAAATTTCGTTTTAGGGTTGCTTCGTATACGTTTACTTTCGTATACGTTTACTTTGGCTTGAATAGGCATTCAGAACAAACTTCCGTTAAGTTATGGTATAGAAAAAAAGGGGGGTTTCTTGAGTTTTTTCCCTCTTGCAAAGTATTCATTTTTCAGTTCCTTTTTTTCAAAATACTTCAATTGGTACGCGCAAGAAATAGGCCAATTCAGCAGCCTTTTGCTCAATTTCTCGTGGAGTCAAATTCTCATCAGTACGCGTCAAGGGAATGGCCCCCTGGCCTCTGATTTCCATATAAAGGACCCGACGAGCAAAAAGACCCTCTTTATTTTCTATTCTGATGGACTGAATATCTTTCATAAGGAATCGCAGGAATATGCGACGGTTTTTTCCAGGAAATCCCCAACGAAAAATACACACTATGCCCTCTTTTATATCAAATCGATCATAACCACTACCCACATTCCACAAAATTGTGCACCACAAGTAGGAGCTAATAAAGAGACCCGCGATCCCATAGAAAGACATCACGATCCCCTGTGGAAAAAAATTTATTTGCTGAGAAGGAAATAAAGATATAAAATTCCTACCAAAATAACTGGAGGTTCCAACCAATACAAATCCTAATGAACCTAAAAAAAGAATGAGGGCCCAAGCGAAATTGCTTATTTTTCTAGATCCCGCTATAAGTTCTATCCATATACGTTCTGATCGCCAACTCATACTCTCACTAGACCTAGTTGCATTTTATTGGAATTGGAAAAATAACAAAAAGAATTTTTATTTTACTTTTTTTGTTTCCGAAGTAACTCTCATCAACCAGCACTACTATGATGTGAAACTTTTATTTTCGAAAAATTCATCGAATTACTTAGATCCAAACTAAAATAATAACATCTCTTTCATATGATTTCCTATAGATATCCACATATAGATATATTGACTTTACATTTCCAAAATTCTCCCCGCTACCGACCCATTTGCCCATTTGAAAATTGTTATAATTAATTTACCCATATATCATGTTTACACCTACATAAGAGCTTATGCTCGAAAGAAGCCACATGTTATACCATTTATACCATATTCGACTAAATAGATAGGGGTGTTATGATCAAAGTAAGTTTTGAAAAAAAAAAAAAAAAAATGGATAGGAGTTGTGCCTATAGTATCTAAAAAATCTTGTTTTTTTGAACATGAAGAAATAAAGAAACCATTGCAATTGCCGGAAATACTAAGCCCACTAAAGGCACAAAAATGGAGGGAAAGCTGTTGAGAGTTATCATTGAGTGGGTACCTCGATTTAATATTTGTACCTGTTATTTTTATTTATTGTTTTAGATTTTTATTTTAACCTTATATTGTTATAAAGATATTTTATAATTCATATATAATATATATATTTATATAATAAATATGATTATAATACTTATATTATACTAAGTATACCTAAGTGAGTATATACCTAAATAAGGAATATATATAAGTCTATGTTTTAATAATTTTTTTATTTAAAATAGTTTTAAAAATATGTAAATAAACGGACTTATTCACCCTTCTACACGTTTCTACACGAAATATATGTATGATAATACACCCTTTTATTATTCATATTATTAGTTATTTTCGTGCTCTTGTCTTATAATTTAAGAATTTTAAGAATTTTCATTTCAAAAAAATAAAAAAGAAATTAAAACTCTACCCTACAGCTCAATCTAAGTTTGATCCAAAGGAAAGAAGGCATGTAGCCGAAATAATTCACTCAGAACATCCTTTAAAAGATTACGTGGTACGATTAGATCGAATAAGCCCTTATGGAATAAATATTCAGCCACTTGTGAATCCTCGGGTACTGTCTTATTCAATGTTTGTTCAATTACTCTTTTACCCGCAAATGCAATGTAAGCGTTGGGTTCAGCAATAATGATATCTCCCAACATACCAAAACTAGCCGTCACCCCCCCTGTGGTAGGGGATGTAAGGACTGCGACATAAAATAACTTTTTATTTGATTGATAATCGTATAAAGCGGAAGATATTTTAGCCATTTGCATCAAGCTCAAACTTCCTTCTTGCATGCGGGCTCCTCCGGAAGCACACACTAGAATAAGAGGTAAAAGTTTATTGGTAGCATACTCAGCCAAACGTGTTATTTTTTCACCTACTACGGATCCCATACTACCCCCCATAAACTGAAAATCCATAACCCCAATTGCTACGGGAATGCCATTTAATTGACCTGTGCCTGTTTGAACAGCCTCAGTTAATCCTGTATTTTTTTGATAAGAATCAATACGATCTTTATAAGGTTCCTCTTC